AGCGGGAACGAAGAAAGTCGCAATTTGTCTCTTCCGCCTGTCGCATGTGCCTATCGCTGCTGAAAGGATTCCCTTGAAAAAGGGGGAGGGACAAACAAGCAAGAAGGAATTTGAGACGAAACTCCTGGCGGGAGATGGAAACAAATGATGAGGGATTCCTCGAGAAGTTAACAACTCTTCTTTGAGTGATTACGAATTTTTTTAAGGAAAAATGGATTTGAGACATACACGAGGAAGGTTCTGGGAGCAAGTTATGACTCCCCCCCGAACCAGGAGCCGTGTGAGGTGAGAATTTCACGCACGGTTCTGAATGAGCGGAAAGATCGAAAATCTTCTTTTCGACTCTGACTCCCCTACACCAGTCGTTGCTTTTTTCTCCGTCACCTCTAAAGTAGCAGCTCCAGCTTCATTTACACGACTCTTCGGTCTAATTTTCCCATACTTATCTAATGAGTGGCATATCGCGGTGGGATTATTAGCTACCTTTAGCATGATATTGGGAAATCTAATTGCCGTTACTCAGAGAAGCGTAAAACGTATGCTAGCTTATCCTTCTATAAGCCAAATTGGATATATCATGATTGGGGTACTTGCTGCAGACTCAGGGAACGGTTACGCAAGTATGATAACTTATACGTTTATCTATATACTCATGAATTTGGGAACTTTTGCTCGTATCACCCCATTTGGTTTACGAACCGGAACTGATAATATCAGGGATTACGCGGGATTATACATGAAGGATCCTGTTCTAACATTCTCTCCGGTTTTACGTTCACCATCCCTAGGGGGTATGCCTCCACCATCCGGTTTTTTTGGTAAACTCCATCTCTTTTGGCATGGATGGAAAGCTGGTTCGTACCCATCAGTTCCGGTGGCGCTCGTCACAAGTGTCATTTCCATCTATTACTATCTAAAAATAATTAAATCAATGTTCACCGGGAAGAGTGGGAGGAGCGACACACCCATAACTTCTAGACAAAATTCATTAGTTTCTCCATCAATTTCGATTTCGAAAAATTCTCTTGAAATAGCTATGATCATTCGTGCGCTAGCATCAACCCTATCGGGTATATTCATAGATCCTATTATCGAAATCACACGGAATACCTTCTTTTAGACCCACTTCGAATTGTGGTACGAAACTTCCTTTTCTTTCTTCTCCTTTTTTTCTCCTCAAATGAATGAAAAGCTGGTTCCGCTATCCCAACTAGTCCGTCTGTGCAACTTACGAAATAGTTCTATCTTCTTCGGTAATTGATCCTGGCATTCTCCTATCTAGCTTGTCTTCTCGCACCCAGAATCACTTGCTAGGAAAATGATCCCTCGTCTATTCCGGAGGAGATAGAAGTATTTCCGCGCAGTGCACAGCTGGAGTTGCGCAGTAACAACCCACGCCGTTACATCCAACCGAGTATTTAGGCGAAGGGGGAATGCCCCCCCCCCCCCCCTTTTTTTTTTTATGTCTATTCATATGGTATTATTTCCTCGATATTGGTGAAAAGACTTGCCTGTGAGACAAGCGTGGGCTTGCTTTTCAGGCCGTGAAAAAAAAAGAAGTCTCTGTACGAGGATGGAATCGAACACTGCTTTAGAGATGATTGATTGCGGGCGGGACTAGATTCGAACCCTTGGCCATAGTCAGTATGAACTGGAACCTTACCACTACCCGGAGAATCAATGAATAATCAAAAAGGTTTGTGGATTTCGTTTCAATCTTAGTGGAGTTTCCCAGTTAGCAGTTAGTAAATCCGGCAAGAAAGGAATGAAAATTCGGTTTAGCAGTTGACAGGACTGGAGAGATATTCGTACAATTGAATCGGTTCACATAACTCCATCACGTTCCCTTGCTTCGAAACGGGGGTAGGCATACCAGACACGAGATGGAGTAATGCGTAGTACGGAGGTTCGAATCCCCGCGAGGCGTCCGGAACAGAAGTCGTCTTGCATTTCCGGAATAAGTCTCCCGACCCCTTCCTTTCCAAACCAGAAAGATAGAAAACATAGAGAACCCGGCCCGGCGGGGAAGTTCTATTTGGTCAATCTCCGTGCTTGCCTCTCCGAACGAAGTGGCGCCGAAAACGCATCTTCGTATCGAGAGACGGGTGGGTCCTGTTGCATCGGTGTCCCCCGAAGCTAAATCTACCAAAAGGAAATGAAATCCTTGGGAAATTTCATACTCCCTAGTACCAATCCGTAAAACTGGAATGTAAATCCTTGGATTGTTGACTACTAAGACTCCATCTCCTCATTCTATGGAGTTTCATAGGTAGGTAAGTTCGTAAGCCCCACCTTTTCTTCTTTTCCCTTTCCAAACCAAGGATGGGGCGGCAAAAGATATTGGGTATCGCCCCGATGCGGTACTCAAGGAATAGTCTTACGGAATAGAAAAGAAGAAGAGGGAGAAAGGGGCGGCGGATACTGATACACGGGCGTGATTCGTCTAAAAAAAAATTTGAATGTGAATGAGATGGACCGAAAATCCTAGTATTTCCCCAGACACGCAGGGGATGGGATTT